GAAAGTACATTACATTAGGGATTGGCGACTTACCCATTCAGTGACTTTGGCACTGAATGGGTACTATCGGGTCGGGTGAATTAGAGAATAGACAGACGTCTGTTGGCATTCCAGCCTTCCTTCTCCTTTCAGGGCCTATCCGAAAGAGGATCGTACCTCTTGGTCGTGAATATCTGAATAGGACGAACCCGCCTCCGTGGATATCTTTGCTTCGGAACAAAGCAATTAGAATTAGGCTCGGTCAACTGGATATCCGCTGGATATCCGTATGGGAGATCTTCCATCCATCGACCTGAGACGAAGAGAAAGGTCTATCTATCTTCTTTAGTTATTCAATGAAACCAATGATTCGTTATTGGAGCAGATAGCAACAACCATTTCAGCGGACATGCGTATTTTCCGATGGATTTACATGGTTTCATTAGTCTAAATTGTTTGATGTAGCGAGTAATAGGCTCTTTCGCCGTTCAAGAATTCTTGTTTCAGCAGTTCATATCATCCACACATAGTGATCTAAGATTTCAATTCTTCCATGTTTCAGCAGTAGCATATTGTTCCACGGAGTTAAGGCCAAAAAGATGGAAGAAACAAGTGTTTCCACGACTCTACCATCCGGCCAATTCTGTTCCACTTAATCCCCTTTTCATGGGCACATATCTTTACGGCTAAGGAATGGGGAATCTTTCTCCTGTTACATGAATCAAATGTTTCATTTCATCCGGGAAAAGCCATCTCTTTCTCAACAATGTCTTTGTCATTTGATCCAATAGCGTTCCGTTAGATAGGAACAGATTTGATAAATACTGATAACTCTCGGATAGAGTATTAGAACGGAAAGGTCCATTAGATAATGAACTATTGGTTCTAAACCATCTCTGGCGATGAATCAACAATTCGAAGTGCTTTTCTTGCGTATTCTTGATGAACCAGCGTTTATATATAGATGTAGGAGGATTTGTTTGGGAAGCAATAAGCCCCTTTGACATCTCTTCATCTGCAAAGAATTCTCGACGTGAAAACACAGAGACAGAGGGCTGATCTTTGAATAGGGAAAAGAATGGATCCGCAGGGTCCCAAATGAATTGGCTTGTTCGAAAAAAGCCTTGTTCTTTGGAAGATCTATCTCGTGTCTGGTACTGCATGGTTCCACTCTGCAAGAACTCCGAATCATTCTCTTGAAGCTCATCCTCTTTATGATAAATGATCCATTTGCCCCGAAATGACCCAGTCCAATAGGGAAATCCCAATTCAGTGGGCCTTTCGATACAATCAAATAGATTAGGGCGCCATATTCTAGGAGCCCAAACTATGTGATTGAATAAATCCTCCTCTATCTGTTGCGGATCGAGGGCCCCTTCCCCTTCTTCAAACTCCGATTCGTATTTTTCATATAGAAATCTCTGATCAACGATAGAACAAGATCCATTTTGCATCATATCTAACTGATTCCTTGGTTCGGACCGAAGAAGTAATGTCACTCGATTATTATCAAACTGACTGCAATATTTTTCTGTCCGTGAGGATCCCGCCAGAGCCAGAGTGCCTTCTACTTCTAATAGTAATAATAGTAATAGGCCATGAACTAGATCAGAATCATTCTCAACGAATCCATAAGAAGTGATCCAATTTTTTTCATCGTGTCTGGATGAAGACCAAAGATCTTGAGCGACCGATCCGGCAGAACAACTCAAAAGATAAAGAAGTATCGTGAATTTCTTCATGCTCGTTCCAAGTTCGAAGTACCATTTGTACAAATAAGAATCCCCTCCCTTACATGATTTCTTCTTCATATAGATAGATATAGGATCTATGGGGCAATTACTTAGAAGTACATTTTGTGTAACAGCCCTTCCTATCTGATAGAAAAGGATCCCATGATCCTGAACCGATCTTATCTGGGATCGAAAATCCCAAGTTTTTCTATGAAGAGCTGATCTAATTGTATTAGTTTCTATAATGGATTTCTTCTGTGTAATACTAATTGATAGGGCCTCATTGATAAGTGCTACAAGATCTCGCGCATTGGAACCCATGGTTATGGACCCGAATCCGTTAGTATGGAACATCTTCTTTTCCAAGTGAAATCCCCTAGTATATGAAAGAATGAAAAAGTGCTTTCGTTGTTGTGGAAGAAGAAGCCTTCGTATCTTAATGCATGTATTTAATTTATTCGGAGCTATTAGAGCGGGATCCACTTTTTGGGGAATATGAGTCGAAGCAATAACAAGAATCTTTCCAGTGTAACATCTTTCACAATCCCTGGAGAGATAGTTCTCTAATAGACCGAGGGATAAGTAATTCGACTCATTCACATGCAGATCATGAATGTTTGGAATCCATATTATGCAAGGAGACATTGCTTTTGCTAATTCGAATTGAAGGGTGATATCAAATAGGTCTATTTTCGGCGTCATATACATAGTTAGCACATTCGTCATAGTTAGCAGCTCCGTATCAATATCAAGGTCATCATCACTATCATCAATATCGTCACTATCAT